GATTTAATGCCAAAGAATTTCCGGCCGTTACCATGTAGTATTCATCTATGCTTGGTGATAAATAAACCACCCGTACCCCCTTTGAGCTTTCAGAAATTTCATAAAATGGTCTTTCTAAAGACCCCCAATGACCAATCCTCGCATGAATTGCTAAAGATCCAATGAGTCCAACATTGATTCCTTCAGATGTGTCAATTGGGCAAATACGCCCATAGTGACTAGGATGGATATCGCGTATCCGAAAACTCGCAGTTCTCCCTGTCAACCCCCCAGGACCCAAATAACTTGATTTTCGCCCATGAACTATTTGTGTCAATGGATTTGTTTGATCCATAACTTGAGATAAGGGGTGTAGGCCGAAAAAGGATTCATAAGTGGTTGTTAATGCAGTTGAAGTTACCAAATTATGAGGAGTCGGTATCCATTTTTGCCTAATCGCTCCACCTATAGTTCCCCGAACCGCATTTTCTAAACGAATCATAGCCAATCCGAATTGATCTTGTAAAAGATCCGCTACAGAACGAATACGTTTATTTTTCAAGTGATTCAGATCATCAAGTGTACCCATTCCAAATTTCATTCCGATCAAGTGATCCGCAGCTGCCAATACATCCCGCGGTAACAAAAATGTAATGTGCTGAGGTATATCAAGATTAAGTCTCCGATTCATATTTCGTCGCCCAATCTTTCCTAATTCACATCTTTGTTGAAAAAATTTCTTTTGTAATTCCTTACATAAGGACTCAGAAAACACCGGATCCCCCCCCACACAAGCAAATTGTTGATAAAACTCCAAAATGGCATTTTCTTTTGACCCAATTTTTTCTTTTTCCTTATCATTCGGAAAAGACAAGAAAATTTCAGGGTAGCATACATTATCTATAATTTCTCTTAGATTCGAACCCATAGCTGATGATGGAACTAGAATAGATATTTTTTGTTTCCTGCTCACACGCGCCCATATCCTTGCTTTTCTATCAATCTCTAATTCTGATCTTCCTCCCCAATCTGATATTATGGTACCGGTATAGACCGGAATTCCCCTATGGTCCAATTCTGAACGGTAATAAATACCGGGACTTTGCAATATTTGATTGATCACTATTCTGTATATTCCATTTACTATAAAGGTTCCCAGGGAATTCATTAGAGGAATGTTTCCAATAAATATGGTTTGTTCTTGCATATCCCTACCCGTTTTCCAAATTAATCCCGCGGGTACATATAATTCAGAACAATATGTGAGCGATTCACGCACAGCATCTCTTTCTTTTATTAAAGGTTCTACCAATTGATATGTTTCCACAAATAATTGAAATTCAATTTCTTGATCTGTATCTTCAATTTTTGGAAACTTATAAAGTTCTTCCGTCAAGCCCTGATCAATGAATCTACAAAATCCTTCAAATTGTATCTGACTAAACCCAGGTATTGTAGACATTCCCTCATTTACATCTTGAAGCATCTTTATTTTAGTTTCCCATTTATCGAAAAAATCCCATGCATTGGCTCATTCTTCCATGAACCATATGGATTTATCTAGCAATGATGGAATATAGATTCTGTTTACGGAATCGCATGAAATTTTATCCAACTTCATATATGTAATGTATGAAATATGGTATGATATGAGCAGAGAAATCAAAAAAATTTTCTACTTAAAATTTAAATTCGAATTTCTAACAAATACAAATGGAAATGACTTGATAAAAAATTCCTGAAAAAAAAAAAAAAAAAATTCTGCCGCTTAGGTTTATGTTATGGAGTCTTGTATACAATATAAAAAGTGATCAAAAATTCACCTATTATTCTAATAATACACTCTGATTGAATACCAAAAAAGTAAAGGGACTCCGAATTTTTAATCTCTTCCCTATAAATGCAATAAAGACAGAAAAGATTCGCAGAGAGGAGAGACATTGTGACCCATTTGTTATGTTAGTCAAATTCGCGGAATACTAATGTAGTGCGCAAGAGGGGTTGTATTTATTAATAACACACAGGTCTGATTATGCGCATATCGCCTATCTAAGTTCTACTTGGGACAACATGACATGAAACGTGCTATATCCTAAATGATTTTTGATATTCAACAGATTCAATGAAAAATTGAAGCATGGTAATTCCCTTTTCCCTTCCTTAATTCCCCTTATTTCGCTTATATACATATATAAATAAGAGAGCGTGTTAGGTATATCTGTGTAAAAATTGATGTTCTGGGGTTTACATATACACATAATTGTTGTTATAATTGTAATTGAAAAGTTTTTTATTTGAAAATAGTTGAAATTGACACTAATTAGTTGCATATCAATTGAATTTTCTTAATACTCACTTTTCTTATAACATTAAGGAAACAAACGCAATTTGAGATCCAAGAACTGAAGGCACAGTCAATAGTTAATGGTTCCTATTTCCATTTCATTTTTGATTCTGTAACTGAAAAGCCACATTCTCTCTTTCAATAGAAAGCAAAGGGAGGGTTGGCGTTGTGTAGTTGGAAATTTGAGATACTCTACAATTAATTCAAAGGAAGCCACCGGTTCCAATAAAAGGGCGAGGTTTCTTTTAGGTTTATTAGAATAGAAAGGGGATAAGAAAAACGGGATTCAAGATGCAAATCCAATCAAAAAATGGAATAGTTCTATCTATTTTTTTTTTTCCGTTTTGGCGGCATGGCCGAGTGGTAAGGCGGGGGACTGCAAATCCCTTTTTCCCCAGTTCAAATCCGGGTGTCGCCTGATCAATAAAAACTAGAAATCCTTTTGTTGGTAGTATAAAAATCGACAAATTCTTGCCCATCAAAAGCAAGGGAAAAGGGCTAGAATGGCCGATACGTGCTCAAAATAGGGAGGTTCTATATCTATAAAAAATGTTAATCCTTACGACTAGGGTTCAAGGAAGGGTTTTAGTATAATAGAAGGGCTAGTCTATCAAGACTTTCATTACTAGTGTAGCGTCTACTGACCGAGTCTTGAGTTAGATAGTCAAACGGGGAATCAAACAAATTAAATTAGTAGTGGTGTAAAGGGCATAAGATACTTTGTATACAGACTCACAAAAGTCTCTGAATGCTCAGACATTCACTCAATATTGGATTGGATAATTGGCTTTTCGTAGAATCAAACGGGAAAAGTAAGTAAGGATTAGAGCAAAGAAGGGATAGAAAAATCTGAGATATTTTGATCTATCTTGATTGTCTTTTTTATGTCTTTCGCTTATGAAGATCAAAAAAAAACAATAGGGCTTACTATTCCTACGTGTTCCATTACGAACATTCCTTTCAGTTTTATAATTCCAAAGAGTAACTGTGCTCTTGCTTGAGCTTAAGGCTTCCCAAATTCACCGGAAATCATATAAAAACTTGGTATGGGTGGATTTATTGGATTGGTTTATCAATTGTCTTCCTTCGGTCAGAATCCCTTTTTGACTCTGCGCCATTGATTCCATTATTATTAGTGATCAATAATCACTAATAGAAGAATTTCTTCATATTCATAGAGATAGGGGACATAATTCACATGGATATAGTAAGTCTTGCTTGGGCTGCTTTAATGGTAGTCTTTACATTTTCCCTTTCACTCGTAGTATGGGGAAGAAGTGGACTCTAGAGTCACTAAAAATTGAATTGAGTAATCAAACTGTATCAATAGTTTCAGAGATCATTCTGCAAGGCGTTTTTAATTTTAATAAAAAAGACTCCCATTTCCAAATTCTACAGGAATTCAGTACCAGTAAAAGTAGAGTAATATATGAAGAATAACCTTTCAATTAAACAAAAATTTCAATGATTCCCATGTTCGTATTTTCAAAGTAAAAGGGATATACATGAAATTTTTCGAAAAAAAAAAATTATTCCGAAGAGTAAAAGTGGACATTCGATTATCGGATTGATGGAATCACGACAAATCAAATGGATGTAGCAAAGAATTAGACTAAAATTGAGGGGCTCCTTCCATTTATGTGTACTTATATGTACATTACACATATGTGATTTATGTGTACCTGGATGAATATACATATTTTAGATGGATCTATAATAAAAAAGCCTATATTTTTTTTACAGTCTAACTTTATACAATGATACGATAGATAGTATGGTAGAAAGAAATATCGGAACCTTTCTACCATACTATCAGATCTCCTATACTGTTGATTCTAATCCATTCATCTCAATCAAGACGTGGGATTTAAATCTCCTTTCATTTATTCCATTAATTAATTAATTATAAGAACTGACAAGTCAAGCTTTATTTTAATTTTAATCATTTTGACTGACCGTTTTTACATAAATAATAAGTAAAAAAGCAGTAGGAATTAGAATGAACAATGCAGTAGCAATAAATGCGAGAATATTTACTTCCATAATTTTATCGTTTTTTTTTTTTTTACTTCACAATAACTCGGGATCTAATCCCATAGAGATTCTAAGTCTTTCTCCTGTAAATTCCAGGGGATGCAATTCATCCCGATGATATTAAACCGATGATATTAAATCGGATTAATATTATGAATAACAATATCTGAGCTATCAAATCTATTTATCGTCGAGAATTTAATAGTATAACATATGAAGATCTTTTATACATACGGAATGGAATTCCTGATCCAATCAAGAATCCTGTTGAATTTTTCATTCTTTGTTTCTTTTCTATACCCTCCCATTTTCTTTATAGAAATAAAATAAAATAATGAGGTATCATCTGACCCATCTTACGCTTCGATTGGTCACAAACCAATCCATATAGTAGAAGTGAAATAAAAGAAAAAAAAAGAAGCAAAGCAATTAAGTTTGAAACTCAGTTTTTTATAATCTAATTTCCTTAGAAGACAAAGAGGTTTGATAAAGATCGGTCCCAGTCTAAGAAATATTACTATTTCGACAAAATTACTATTCCATATTTGAAGCTTTCTTCGATAGGACCATTCAAAGAAATAGGAATAAAAAGAGATTATTCATTCCTTTACTAAGCTAAGACTTAGAGTGATAGATCTTTGTTTGATCTTTCTTTTTTTAATATCTTTTTGCCTTGGATTGATACTAGGACACACATAGAATATCCAAAATTCGGTGTGCAATTTAATTTGACTGAAATAGATAGATTTTTCCAATTGGGAATTGGGGTTATACAAACTCGGAGCTAGAAAGGGAGGTACTTTTTAGATTAAAAGTATTCCGACGGGGTAACTAAGGTTAAGTTCATTTTCTATCTACAATATAATAAAAAAATCCCAATTTGTGTATGTGCTCCAGGAAAACAAATGGGTATTCTATTCCATGGATCGGGAGCAAGCGAAAAATCCAGACAAGAACACCATCTCTTGGAATCCTGCATTATAGTGCTACCAACAATTGTACCAATCTACATATGTCTCTCCCTCATCAATCGGTACTAATTAAATTTAAATTAATTAAAATTGCCATATTGTATTTGTTCAATAAGAAATGTAAAACGATAAAGGAAAGAAAAAAGAAATAAGAATCCCAGACTGGAAATTAGATTCTGCTTCGTGTCCCCCCCTTCACAGAAAATAGAGAGATGAATTGATGGATTCACCAGATTCTAGGTCGGGACTGACGGGGCTCGAACCCGCAGCTTCCGCCTTGACAGGGCGGTGCTCTGACCAATTGAACTACAATCCCAGAAAAATGAGGTGTACAACATACATATTTTCAAAAATTTCATTCAAAATTAGTTCAATTCTAGCTAGAATCGTCGTATTGTAACAGAGCAACGAGTGATATATTCCTATCCACACGAATATGGACTTTAGCGCGAACGACACAGATTGCTAGTAATTCTATTGTAAAATCGTATCAAATCAATTGAAAAAAGCTATTTTTTTTTTACAGATCATAATATGAATCTAGATCATAAAAAAGATCAGAATCATAATATGTGGGAACCTTTAAAACTAAATTAAATAGGGGATAGAAAAATGAAATGGATTCTTTTCTTTATTCCTCCGTATCGGACATTTCTGTAGAAAAAATTGTATATCATCTCATGATGGATCGGCAAATTTTTGGGCCGAGCTGGATTTGAACCAGCGTAGACATATTGCCAACGAATTTACAGTCCGTCCCCATTAACCACTCGGGCATCGACCCAGGAAGAATCAATTCTAGACTTATTGATAATCCATGAGCAACTCCCTTTTGTAGTACCCTACCCCCAGGGGAATTTGAATCCCCGCAATCTCCTTGAAAGAGAGACGTCCTGACCACTAGACGATGGGGGCATACCTGCCCGATCGCCACCATACTATGCTCATAGTATGAACAGTTTTTTGTAATTGTCAATATAATGTAATGGTGTGAATAAGCCCAAGGAAGCTTTCCACCTTTCAGGATTCCTATAATTTTTTTTTTTTATTTTTCACTCAGGGTTCACAAACCATTCCCTATAATTATATAGAATTAATATTAATGAAGTATAGGATCCCTTCAGGGAGTGATTTGTCCGGCAAAAAAAAAAAAAGATTAAACTTCATTTTTCAATTCAACTTTCACTCATCGAGTCAGGCATTGTTAAGATAACATATGCCTATCTCGATCTCAGACTAAGACAGGAAATTAAGAAACGCTAGAAAGTTTCTATATAGTTTGGTTCCGGGTATGAGTTCAATCTATTCATCACATGATTCGATAAAATAGAAAATATCTTGGGTCTATAGTCGAATTTTGTATCAATCAATTGAATCTCGTTCCGATGAGGGTTAATAAAAAATAAAGCAAAGTAATTAGGTTTTATCCCGGACTTCCTAAAAAAAATTATTGTTTCTGAATGAAACACTATGGAAACATATACATATATATCTCTCCATATATTATATACATAGGTACATGCAGTAAATTCATAGTGGCTAGTGTCTCACTCAGGAATTGATTCAAAAGGGCCCCTTTAACTCAGCGGTAGAGTAACGCCATGGTAAGGCGTAAGTCATCGGTTCAAATCCGATAAGGGGCTTTTTCCACAAAACTCCAGTCTGAGTCTTTATTTTGTAGTTTTGTAGTAGAGAATAGGAATATTGTTGATATTTGTAATAAAAAAAGTAAACATCTGCATAACATAATAAGTTATTATTCTAAAAAAATGAGTCAATTATTTAAATATAATAAGTTATAAGATATACTATAGTAGTATCATTAAAAAGTTGAGCATTTGTTCATTATAATGATAAGTCATCCCACTATTTGAGAGGATGACTATGTCACTACAAGCTCTATCACGGTTCATTCTTCAAGATTATTGGTTCGGGGACATAGATATTCTATCTCCCCAATCCCAATTATGAATTAATAAATATTCCCACTTTTTTATTATTCCAAAAATTCATCGTCAAATCAAGATAAGAAATCAACAAAAAAAAAAAAAAAGAAAAAGTAAGTGGACCTGACCCATTGAATCATGACTATATCGGCTATTCTGATATTCAAATTCAGTAGAGATGTAATTATAGTAAATTCAAGAATTTGTCGATATTTCCGATTAAATC